AAACTACAATCAATTGTGGATTCAATGCGACAATTGTTATGGATTAATGTATAAGAAAGTCGAAATGAATGTTTGTGAAGAATGTGGACATTATTTGAAAATGACTAGTTCAGAGAGAATTGAGCTTTCGATTGATCCAGGTACTTGGAATCCTATGGATGAAGACATGGTTTCTGCGGATCCCATTAAATTTCATTCGAAGGAGGAACCTTATAAAAAGCGTATTGACTCTGCTCAAAAAAAGACAGGGTTGACTGACGCTGTTCAAACAGGTACAGGTCAACTAAACGGTATTCCGGTAGCCCTTGGGGTTATGGATTTTCAGTTTATGGGGGGTAGTATGGGATCCGTAGTAGGCGAAAAAATAACTCGTTTGATCGAGTATGCTACCAATCAATGTTTACCTCTTATTTTAGTGTGTTCTTCGGGAGGAGCACGAATGCAAGAAGGAAGTTTAAGTTTGATGCAAATGGCTAAAATTTCTTCGGTTTTATGTGATTATCAATCAAGTAAAAAGTTATTCTATATATCAATTCTTACATCTCCTACTACCGGTGGGGTGACAGCTAGTTTTGGTATGTTGGGGGATATCATTATTGCCGAACCCTATGCCTATATTGCATTTGCGGGTAAAAGAGTAATTGAACAAACATTGAAAAAAGCCGTGCCTGAAGGTTCACAAGCGGCTGAATCTTTATTACGTAAGGGCTTATTGGATGCAATTGTACCACGTAATCCTTTAAAAGGTGTTGTGAGTGAGTTATTTCAGCTCCATGCTTTTTTTCCTTTGAACAAAAATGAAATCAAATAGAACAGTTAGTTTATCAGAATTAAACGAAACCCCTGAAAAATTTATTTTTCTTTCGAATCTTTTTTTTTTTATCGATATTCTTGTTTACTACTCAGTAAACCTCTATCAACAAGATAAAAAGTGAATCTTTGGGAAGTTAAAATTAGACTAGACAAATAAAACAAAGTTTATTTTCCTCTCTTGCTTGCATATGTATAGATAATTCAAATAGAGATATATACAGATCTATAGAGAGTCTTGCATCTTTTTGCAGTTCCCAAAAATTCCCTGTTGTTGAATCCGATTCCAATCACTTTTGTAGAAATTTGTAATGGAATAAAATTTTTTCTTTATTAATGACTATTAGAAGACAAAAAGAACAAAAAGAATAATAAATCTAACAAGGGGATTATGATACATCTATTTGATTTTGAAAGATGAATAAGTCTATTTATTTAGTTTAGCGTTTCTTGTACCTATCTTTTTATTCTATTTCTATTAGGTTCTATTATAGAATATTTCTATTAGGTGGTATATTAGTATTAGATATATATTTACTTAAAGATACTTAGTATAATTATATTAATATATATAATAGAAATAATAAAAATACAAGATATTCTAAGATATCTTTAGAATTAAGAATATAACAATAACAGGTACAAATATTAAATTGAGGTACCCATTTTATGACAACTTTCAATAACTTACCCTCTATTTTTGTGCCTTTAGTAGGCCTAGTCTTTCCGGCACTTGCAATGGCTTCTTTATTTCTTCATATTCAAAAAAATAAGATTTTTTAGATCGGATGATACCGAATCGTATCACTCCTTTTTTATTTTAAAAACTTCGATTCGATAAGACCCATTTGGTAGAATATTGTATAATACATAGATTCCTACAAACATAACTAAAAAAAGCTCTTATGCATGTGTAAACGTATTATCTGGGTAACTAAATTTGTGCTCTTTTGAAAAATGGATCCTCGTCGGGCCGATGTATGAAATTAAAGTCAATGTATTTATTTGTATGTATATAGTTATAGGGGATCATATAAAGGAAGGAGATATTATTATTTTAGATATAAACAATTCTATGAATTACTCCTAAGGTAAAGGTTCACAACAAAATAGTTGATGAGAGTTACTTTGAAAACAAAAAAAGGAAAGTCATATTTTCTCAATTACAAAAAATTGTATAACTGGATCTAATATATATGAGTTGGCGATCAGAATCTATATGGATAGAATTTATAACGGGGTCTCGAAAAACAAGTAATTTCTGCTGGGCCTTTATCCTATTTTTAGGTTCATTAGGATTCTTATTGGTTGGAACTTCCAGTTATCTTGGTAAAAATTTTATATCGTTATTTGCCTCTCAGGAAATCGTTTTTTTTCCACAAGGGATTGTGATGTCGTTCTATGGGATCGCAGGTCTCTTTATTAGTTGCTATTTGTGGTGCACTATTTTGTGGAATGTGGGTAGTGGTTATGATCTTTTCGACCGAAAAGAAGGAATAGTGCGTATTTTTCGTTGGGGATTTCCTGGAAAAAGTCGTCGCATCTTTTTACGATTCCTTATGAAAGATATTCAGTCCATCAGAATAGAAGTTAAAGAGGGTGTTTCGGCTCGGCGTGTCCTTTATATGGAAATTAGAGGTCAAGGGGCTATTCCTTTAATTCGTACTGATGAGAATTTTACTACACGAGAAATTGAGCAAAAAGCTGCTGAATTGGCTTACTTCTTGCGTGTACCAATTGAAGTATTTTGAAATGAATTCATTTTCAAAGACTAAATGTTTTGGCAGTAGGAAGAAAAAACTAAAGAATTTATTTCTTTTTTTTTTTAATTGAACATTCATCTACTCTTAATATGCTCTTTTTTTGATATATTTGATAGAAAAGACAGGGAGTTTCTTCGTCTCGAAAATAGAATAATATTTTTTATTTTAAAAATTTTCAAAAGTTCTTTTAGTATTGATCGAAAAAAAGGGAGAATAACATCCTGGAAATCCAAATTTTTTCTTGATTCAAATTGGAAGTGTACTCTGAGTCTATTTCTGCATTCTTTATAGATTCAAAGCAAAGACTAAGTATTGAATCAAAAGAAAAAGATAAAATGGATTCATAGGCTCAATACATTCTAGTCGAATTATAATATAAACTCACGCTCGATAGAAATATTAGATCTAATAGAATCAACAAATGCGGTAGGTTCATTAACAATTCACAGATTAAAAATGGCAAAAAAGAAAGCATTCATTCCTTTTTTTTATTTTACATCTATAGTCTTTTTGCCCTGGTTGATCTCTCTCTGCTGTAATAAAAGTTTGAAAGCTGGGATTACTAATTGGTGGAATAGTAGACAATGCGAAACTTTTTTGAATGATATTCAAGAAAAAAGTGTTCTAGAAAAATTCATACAATTAGAGGAACTATTCCAGCTGGATGAAATGATAAAGGAATACCCAGAAACCGATTTACAACAATTTCGTCTAGGAATACACAAAGAAACGATCCAATTCATCAAGATACACAATGAGTATCGTATCCATACAATCTTGCACTTCTCGACAAATCTAATATCTTTCGTTATTCTAAGTGGTTATTCCTTTTGGGGTAAGGAAAAGCTTTTTATTCTGAATTCTTGGGTTCAAGAATTCCTATATAATTTAAGTGATACAATTAAAGCTTTTTTGATTCTTTTATTAACTGATTTATGTATCGGATTCCATTCGCCTCACGGTTGGGAACTAATGATTGGTTATATTTACAAAGATTTTGGGTTTGCTCATTATGAGCAAATTTTATCTGGTCTAGTTTCTACCTTTCCAGTCATTCTTGATACAATTTTTAAATATTGGATCTTTCGTTATTTAAATCGTGTATCTCCGTCACTTGTAGTGATTTATCATGCAATAAATGACTAAAAAATGATTCACTGATCCAATTCTAATATTTCTTACCTTATACATCATAACCAAATCAAAGTCGTATTTACTTTACTCTTTTTACCCACGTGGGGATTCCTTGTATATTTAAAAAAAAAAAATTTATTTTTTCAGTAAATGTAAATAGCAGAATTGTGGCTAGGGAAGTATATTATTGACCTACCTAACTTTATTGTAGAAATTTTCGGGATAAATGATTGGACCATGCAAACTAGAAATACTTTTTCTTGGATAAGGGAAGAGATTACTCGCTCCATATCTGTCTCACTCATGATATATATAATAACTAGGGCATCCATTTCAAGTGCATATCCGATTTTTGCCCAGCAGAATTATGAAAATCCACGCGAGGCAACCGGGCGTATTGTATGTGCCAATTGCCATTTAGCTAGTAAGCCTGTGGATATTGAGGTTCCACAAGCGGTACTTCCCGATACTGTATTTGAAGCAGTTGTTAAAATTCCTTATGATATGCAACTAAAACAAGTTCTAGCTAATGGTAAAAAGGGAGCTTTGAATGTGGGAGCTGTTCTTATTTTACCCGAGGGGTTTGAATTAGCCCCCCCCGATCGTATTTCACCCGAGATGAAAGAAAAGATAGGAAATCTGTCTTTTCAGAATTATCGCCCCAATAAAAAAAATATTCTTGTGATAGGTCCTGTTCCTGGTCAAAAATATAGTGAAATAACCTTTCCTATTCTTGCCCCAGACCCTGCTACTAATAAAGATGTTCACTTCTTAAAATATCCTATATACGTAGGTGGAAACAGGGGAAGAGGTCAGATTTATCCTGATGGTAGCAAAAGTAACAATACAGTTTATAATGCTACGGCAGGAGGGATAATAAGCAAAATTTTACGAAAAGAAAAAGGGGGATACGAAATAACCATAGCGGATGCATCGAATGAACGCCAAGTTATTGATATTATCCCTCGAGGCCTAGAACTTCTTGTTTCAGAGGGCGAATCCATTAAACTCGATCAACCATTAACGAGTAATCCTAATGTGGGTGGGTTTGGTCAGGGGGATGCGGAAATAGTACTTCAAGATCCATTACGTGTTCAAGGCCTTTTGTTTTTCTTAGGATCGGTTGTTTTGGCACAAATCTTTTTGGTTCTTAAAAAGAAACAGTTTGAGAAGGTTCAATTATCCGAAATGAATTTTTAGATCTGTCTATTTAGCTTTATCAAATTCGTAAAAAAGAACAAAAAAAATGATGAAAAGCCTTTTGCCTCTCTTTATATTTTCTATTACTTTTCG